CAAAAAAAATCAATACACCAACCACTACAGTTAGATTTATTAGATTTGTTGCTAAAATATCGGTATTAAGCCCGAAACTCCCAGCGGATGGCCAGTGAGCTAAAAAAACGAAAGAATGGGTTACATTTTTCATATGCTCTCCTCTTATAGATAGGACGAACAAAGAACAAAGTTTTTCGATCACTTACTTCGCTCGCCCTTTTTTGATCGGTTTTTTTAATGCAATTTTTTTTTAATGCAAATAGATTCAATCTAGTAATTTATTTTAGATTAAGTCTTAGGTCTCGTTTGACCTGTGAAAGACCTCCTTTGTTGAAATGTTCTCAAAATTCCTAAAATAAAAGGAAAAAGACTTTCCACTGTCCTAAACTAAGGACGGGAAGGAAGAAGGCGAGCATATCCTCTAAATTGATCATCCTCAAATCAGCCCTTCCTGGGGTGGGGTATTGTCTGTCCCAATAAATAGATAATTCCAGGAGTAATAAATAGGAGTAAAGTATTGATATAATTGGAATTGCAGAAGCAAATACCAATTTACTAAAAAAAGAAAAAAGTATCTAATCTAAAGCACTCATTTTCTTTTTTAGGATTAAACAAAAGGGTTCGCAAATAAAAGTGCTAGTGCCACAACTAGTCCATAAATTGTTAAAGCTTCCATAAAAGCTAGACTAAGCAATAAAGTACCTCGTATTTTACCTTCTGCTTCTGGCTGTCTCGCAATACCTTCTACAGCTTGTCCTGCAGCAGTACCTTGACCAACTCCAGGCCCAATAGAAGCAAGCCCTACGGCCAATCCAGCAGCAATAACGGAAGCAGCAGCAATTAGTGGATTCATGGTGAGTTCCTCGTGTCAAAAAAAAAAAGAAATGGTTAAGGATACAATCAACCAAGAAATTCTTACTTCTAAGCTCTATTGGGGAGAAGTAACTAAAAAGTACAAATTGAAATGATAATCTGAATTGTCCGAACTACTTCGAGATCTCATTTTTAGTTTCTAATCATTAGAGGTTTGTGTAAATCCATATGATTCTTATTATTCTATTTCTCTTTCTTTCCAACCAACAACTCTTTCATTCCATCCTTCTTTCTTTACTCTTCGATATCCTTGAGTTCCTATTATTTCCCCTATAATCTAATCCATAATAAAAGACGAAATAGAGGAAGAACCCCTATTGAAATCGACCTAATCCAAATCCAATAGGAATTAAATCAAGATATACAATTGATAACAATATGCTGCATAGAACTGGATATGGAATCCAATTCCATATAGAGGGAATTCGATATATCGGATTAGATAATGAATCTAACTTAGGAATATATAATATCCCATATACACTTGTTTCTTCTATTTTGCGTATTTTCTTATTTTCTATTGAATCGGATTCGAAAATCATTCCTTAAAGTGGAAACCCGCACAAAAGATGACTGGACTTCTAGACATTAAGGATATAGATCTAGCCTGACTCCGCCCCCCTTAATGCATATATACTTTGACAATTCCGTAATATAGTCTATTCTCTCTCCTACAACTCTAGGTTGTATATTCATACGCATTTCTAACTATTTTGTTTTCCAACCAAGCGGATTATCTGGAACCATGCATGAATTGAGCTAAGCTAAAAAAAAAGATTATTTCGAAAACTAGTCAATTCAATGATGACCCTCCATGGATTCACCTATATAGGCTGCGGCTAACGTTGCAAAAATAAGAGCTTGAATACCGCTTGTAAATAATCCAAGAAACATGACCGGTATAGGGACTACTAAGGGGACTAAAGAAACAAGAACAACAACGACTAATTCATCCGCCAATATATTCCCGAAAAGTCGAAAACTAAGCGATAATGGTTTTGTGAAATCTTCTAGGATGTTAATTGGTAAAAGGATTGGAGTTGGTTTAATATATTTCTCGAAATAACTCAATCCTTTTTTGCTAAGACCCGCATAAAAATATGCCGCTGACGTGAGTAAAGCTAAAGCAACAGTAGTATTTATATCATTCGTGGGCGCTGCTAATTCCCCATGGGGTAACTGTATAATTTTCCAAGGTAAAAGAGCACCCGACCAATTCGAAACAAAAATAAAAAGGAACATAGTTCCAATAAAGGGAACCCAGGGACCATATTCTTCTCCAATCTGAGTTTTGCTCAAGTCTCGAATAAACTCAAGCACATATTCGAAGAAATTCTGACCGTCGGTCGGGATGGTTTGTGGATTCCGAACAGCTATGATAACTGAACCTAGCAAGATAGTAATTACGACCCAAGAAGTGATGAGTACTTGGGCATGAATTTGGAAACTTCCTATTTGCCAATAGAAGTGTTGGCCTACTTCTACACCCGATATATCGTATAACCCCTTGAGTGTTTTAATGGAACATGGTATAATATTCATATTGTCCTCTGATAAAAATTGAACTTCAAAAAAGGAATTCTTTTGATTCAACCATCTCTTTCTCAACTCAGCAACTTGAAGTATTAATCTTATATTTAGGATACCAAGAAATCACATCAGATCATAATATATATCAATACCCTCTAATATATATCAATATTCCCCTTCTTTTATCTATACAAAACAAAAAAGAATAGTAAGTGATCCCATAAATCTACGCAGTTGCCCAAGAATTCACTATTCTTCTTAATCAACGATTTCTTATATAGAGAGAACGGCCCTCACAAATTGCAAATACTAATTTGTTAAGAATCAATCGAATTGAAGTCATAGTGTCATCGTTGGCTGGAATCGATATATTCGCGAGATCTGGGTCACAATTTGTATCGACTAAAGAAATAGTAGGAATCCCCAAAATGGCACATTCCCGAAGAGCTATATACTCTTTTTGCTGATCGAGGACGATCACAATGTCCGGCAACCTCGTCATATATTTGATCCCGCCGAGATATCTTTGCAAGGTCGATAATTTTCTCTTCAAGATTGCCACATCTCTTTTTGGGAGATGGTGGAATTTTCCCATCTTTTCTTCTGCTCTTAAGTCTCTAAATTGAGAAAGTCTAGTTTTCGTAATCGACCAATTCGTTAACATACCACTGAACCACTTTTTATTAACATAATGACAACGAGCCCTTATTGCAGCTGATGCTACTAAATACGCTGCTCTTTTTTTGGTACCAACAATTAAGAAGCTTTTTCCCTGACTTGCTGCATCAAAAACTAAATCACAAGCTTCTGATAAAAAGCGAGCCGTTCTAGCGAGATTTGTAATATGAGTACCTTTACGCTTTGCCGAGATGTAAGGGGCCATTTTAGGATTCCATTTCTTAATACCATGACCAAAATGAACTCCCGCTTCTATCATCTCTTTCAAATTGATGTTCCAATATCTTCTTGTCATTTTTTCCACACTTCCTTTTGATTTTTTCTTTTTTTTTCATCCTACCATTCCATTACGGAATTTATTTCTTTTTGAAGATTAAGAAAGAGCCGAAATAGCTTGAAATAAATAATAATTGTTCCGATGTAACCTTCCACTGAGAATTGGCCATTGATACATGGTATAAACGTAACCTTAATGAATTAACTGACTTCTTTTACTTATTAAAATAAAAATCTAAAATCTGACCTGTTAGTGTTCTAAGGTCAAAAGTCTAGTTTAAAGTCAAAAAATCCGCTTTATGTATCCTTAAATCGTATAATTGGGGGTAAATGGGGGTTCTGATGTCTCATAGAAATTGTTTGTTACGTCAGAATCAGAAGAAACTAATTCTGTATGGAGAAACAAAATATCTCTCATTTCCGACGCGAATAGATTTTTTTTTTGAATTTCGAAATAAAGGTTCTTGTCTTGTGGGGAACGATGCACAAATTTTTGGAATCCGGTACCAACAGGTATAATCCCCCCCAGAACTACGTTTTCTTTCAGGCCTTTCAACCAATCAATACGACCTCGTAGGGCAGCTTTTGCTAAAACTCGAGCAGTTTCTTGAAAACTTGCTTCAGATATGAAACTTTGGGTATTCAGGGAAGCCCTTGTTATTCCCAATAAGATTGCCCGATAATAGATCGATTCATCCAAAGCTCGCCCTGCTCGTTCCGCTCGCAATAATCCGATTAATTCCCCAGGTGAAAAAACATTAGACATTCCATCTTCGGAAACCCGCACTTTTGATGTTACTTGGCGTATAATAATCTCTATATGTCTATTATGGATCTGTACCCCTTGGGATCGATAAACCTTTTGGATCTTATTAACCAAAGAGATACGACTTTGGGCTATGGTTAGCTCAGCTCCAATCAAGAATCCCCAGGGGACCCCAAGAATTCTTGGTATACGCTCATTCCAATCCTCAATTCTCCTTTCGAGATTCGGCGATAGTGAATCAATTGAACGCGCTTCAAAGATTTGTTCTACTTTTGGAAGACCTTGCGTTATGTCACTAGATCTCGATTTTTCATATATAAACGTAACTAACCTATCTCCTTTGTAAAGGATTTCTCCATAATGACCATGAACAGTTGCTCCTGTAGTGGCCAAATAAGGCTTAGCTGCTCTTATAACAAAGGAATCAATATTAACAATGAAAATTTGACCAGATTTTTTTATGTGCGATTTAAATAGACATACATTTTCGCAAATAAATTGTCCAAGGTGAATTATTGCCGATGTCTCCTCCCAAGAATCATGATGGAGAAAGTGCCAATTCAAATGGAATGGATCCAACATGATGTTACTATCGAAATTCGAAATCCTTTGATTTTCATCTATTAAAGAGTATTTAAGCCCTTGAAGTACTTGGAAGGTTTGTTTCAAATTGTCAAGGAACAAATATTTTTTTAACAGGATCTGATTATGCGTTAGTAAATAGTAAGATGAAGAAAAATTCGATATACTAGGTACAATAGCAGCTAAGGGCCCAAAAATATCTCGAATAGGAATTCTAGGATTTGATTCTTTTCCCGCATTGGGATATTTCGAATTCTTGAATAAACCAATTCTAGAACAGTTGGATGCCAACAAAATCATCAAAGATTGGTATTCTTTATTTCGATTCAACAAGGTGCCAATAGCTTCTTGATGTTGGCTAAGTGATTGAATCTTCGCCTTGGAATAAAAGGAATTGGTATTGGTGCGATCTAACCTATTATTGGGAATCGGTCCTGCACTTGTCCTATCATACCTTCTTCGTGTATACGAAATAGTGGACTTGACTAACTCAATTCTTAGGAAATCACGAATCAGATCATTTGCTCTTACCTCAACAAGGGAAGCACGAGCCTCCTCTTTTTCTTCTTGTTCCCAATTCACTACTAAGCAAGTTCGAACAAATTGACTATTCGTGTGATAAATTCTTTGAGTTAACTTGCTATTTTCATGAGAAATAAAATTGACAAGTCGAAGTTGGAGATTATCCTCTTCTTGCAAGAGATCCTGCGGGAAAAGTGTTGCTAAATTTCTCCCTTCGTCCATTTCATATGCGACTGCAGGTCGAACCGAAACAAAATACTTTTCCTTGCTCTTGAGAATTTTTTTCCGTTGAACATAGACCCAATTTTTCCTTTTTTTTGATTCCTTAGATTCTTTCTTTTCTCTTTCTGGTGGTATCAAACTACCACCTAATATCTTATCTGCTTCTTCAGGAAAATGAATATCTCCGGAAAAGATTTTGAGTTCCGTATGGCTTTTTTTTCTATTCACTCGGACCAATCCACCTAGTCGACTTCTTGTATTTTTTGTGAGTTGTGTATCCACTCCAATGATACTATTATCAAGTACCTTTAGGGATGAGGATCTGGGCAAGATATGCAGTTCTTGAAGAATGAAAAAAAACCGATCTAGTTCTTTTTGGTATTTTAGACTAAATTCTTTTGTTCCTCGATGCTCAATCAAACCCTCTTTTTTTAAGATGGAATCTTCCTCTGGGCTCCCGTATTCGTCCTCTGAGTCTTCTTCTGAGTCTTCCTCTAAAGTCCCATATTCGTCCTCTGAGCCTTCCTCCGGGCTCCCATATTCGTCTTCTGAGTCTTCATCTAGAGTTCCATATTCGTCCTCTCGGGTCCTATATTCGTTCTCTGGGCTCCCATATTCGTCCTCTGAGTCTTCCTCTCGAGTCCTATATTCGTCTTCTAGGGTTTCATATTCGTCCTCTAGGATCCCATATTCATCTTCTAGGGTTTCATATTCGTCCTCTCGGGTCCTATATCCGTTCTCTGGGCTCCCATATTCGTCCTCTGAGTCTTCCTCTCGAGTCCTATATTCGTCCTCTAGGGTCCTATATTCGTCCTCTAGGGTCCTATATCTAAATTTCACAATTCCTGACCCCTTTTTATCTTTTCTGTATCGTGGATCGTCAAAATAAGCAAAAATAGTATTTCTACGTAAAACACCCATAAAGGGTATTTCAATAGAAATCCCCAAACAGGATATTAGTTCTTTCTCTTGTTCTTGATGATATTGTAATGGAATGACGAACCTATTTCTTCGCTTTTTCGCCAATAAATCCGAATTATCTTGAAGAATAGAAGGATAGACAAAATTCCAATGGCCGTTGGACATGATTCTATCCGGCGTTGAATAATCAAGAATTTCCCTATCTTTTTTACCAAAAGTATCCAACAGTCTATGTCTTACTTGATCATTAGCCATTGAGAGGTCAAAGATATATCTTCCGTCAACAGAAAAAGAATAAGTATTCATTTGATCTTGATCCTTGTGGAGCGAAAAAGACGCTATACTGGATCTGCACATACTTACTGACAATATCCATAAATGGCTTGTTTTTGGTAATCGACGAAGATTACCATATTGATATTCGGGCGCATGGTAAACATCAGTACTCCAGTGCATTTCCCCGTCTGATTCGGAATAAATATGCTTTTGTACCCTTTCTTTAAAATGCAAAGTGGACGTTCCGGCACGAATCTCCGCAATTACTTGTTCGGATTCTACATATTGATCATTTTGCACTAGAATCAAGCTTTTTGAGGGAATATTTACACTATATAGAATATCCTGACTCTGAATAGTTACATGCAAGTCTATATAACATAGAAAAGCAGGCTGCCCATGACGGGTACGTGTGGGGTGAACCAAATCCTCATTGAATTGGATTTTTCCATTCGAAGGGGATCGTACAAGGTCGGCAGTACCCCCTGTGAATACTCCACCAGTATGAAAAGTTCTTAATGTTAGTTGAGTCCCTGGCTCCCCAATTGATTGACCCGCAATAATACCTACGGCTTCCCCTAATTCGACCAGATCGCCATGAGTGGGACTCCGACCATAACATAATTGACAGATCCAAGATGTGCTCCGGCAAGTAAAGGGGGTTCTAATATATATTGGTTGTGCTCGAAATGGTTGTGCTCGAAAGGCAGTTATGAATCGATTGACTAATCCAATTCCAATATCTTGATTTCGAGCGGCAATGCATCGTGAACCGATATATATATCGTCTGCTAATACACGACCAATTAGTGTTTGGACAAAAAGTTTTTCCGTCATCCCATTTTGAGGACTCACAGAAATACCTCGGATAGTACCACAATCTCTTCTACGCACAATAATATGTTGAACTACTTCAACAAGTCTACGTGTAAGATATCCAGCATCCGCTGTTCGTACAGCAGTATCTACAACCCCTTTACGGGCTCCGTAGCAGGAAATTATATATTCTGTCAAAGAAAGTCCCTCGCGTAAATTGCTTTGAATAGGTAAATCAATCATTTGTCCTTGAGGATCCGCCATTAATCCTCTCATACCTACTAATTGGTGTACTTGAGATGCATTTCCTCTAGCTCCTGAAAAAGACATTAGATAGACTGGATTAGAAGGATCCGTTATCCGAAAATTCGAATTCATTTCTTGTTTCAAATATTCACTTGTAGCATACCATATCTCAACGGATTGGCGTAATTTTTCTACCGCGTGTACAGCCCCATAATAATAGTGTTTCTCCAAAAGAAAACTCTGTTGTTCCGCGTCTTGGACTAACCATCCCTTAGAGGGTATTGTTAAAAGATCCTCGATTCCTAATGAAATCGATGTAGTAGTGGCTTGATGAAAGCCCAGAGTCTTTATTTGATCCAGTATATGGGATGTATATCCCATTCCGAAATGATCTATTAATCTGCTAATAAGTCGTTTCATAGCAGTTCCGTCTATCTCTTTATTATGAAAGACCAGATTGGCCCGTTCCGCCATACATAAGTACCCCCTTTTTCGGCTGAGTAGGATTCGACAATTGCTGAGTAGGATTCGACAATGGGCCTGAGTCAGTGATTCGAAAATTTAATTAACTTCCTTTCCTTAATCTCAATCTGGATTCGCGCGGCAAAAATGATGATACTAGCGAAATCGGAATGCCCCCCGAAAGGGGCATCGCCGAATCTAACTTCCTTGTTTAGATAGTGTATGAATAGGCCTGACTAAATCCTTGTATGGCTTCCTCTATTTCTCTATAAAAAGAAATATGACCAAGAGTGCTTCGAATGTATATAGAACGGATTTCTTTTTTTCTATTTCCCACTATTAGATAGTGGGCATAAATCTCATGATAAGTCCCCAAAGATTCATATTGAACTTCAATCGGAACTTCTCTTGACCCAATGACGCGTTGATCTAGTTTCCATCGGAGCCACAAGGGACTGTCTAAACTGATTCGTTTCTGTCTATAAGCTCCCAGTGCATCATAGGAACTGGAAAAATGGGGTTCTTTATCTTTCGTATACTTATAATTATTATTATTGTAACTTACTTTTTGATTTGGATAGTTTCCGCAACTATTATATCTATTTGCACAAATACCCCGACGGTTTCCAATCGTTAATACATAAAGTCCTATAAGCATGTCTTGGGTCGGTACGCAAATAGGATCTCCAATAGCAGGAGATAGGAGATTCATATGAGAAAACATAAGTAAACGGGCTTCCGCCTGAGCTTCCAAGGATAAAGGTAGATGAACAGCCATTTGATCCCCATCAAAGTCCGCATTGAAACCCTTACACACTAATGGGTGTAAACAAATAGTACGCCCCTCTACTAAAGTGGGTTGGAAGGCCTGTATGCCTAATCTATGCAGGGTAGGTGCTCTATTCAACAGTACAGGATGTCCCCGCATAACTTCTTGAAGTATTTCCCATACAATGGGTTCCTTTTCCCAAATTTTCCTTTTAGCAATCCTGACATTAGAAGTAGCGCGTTTCGTGATTAAATCGCGAATTACAAATAGCTGAAAAAGCTTTATTGCTATCTCTAGAGGTAATCCACATTGATGTAATGAAAGTGAAGGACCCACAACAATGACAGAACGCCCCGAGTAATCGACCCGTTTCCCAAGCAGAGTCTCGCGAAACCTTCCCTCTTTACCTTCAATTACATCTGAAAGTGATTTGTATACTTTATTGTGACCATCCCTCGTTGGTTGCCCGCGGGACCCACTATCAAGAAGTGTATCCACGGCTTCTTGTACCAACTTTTCCTGGCACATTACTAAATCTGCTGGCGCTAATTCACTTCTTTTTAATAGATAGGCAAGGTTGTTGTTCCGACGGATAACTCTCTTATAAAGTTCATTAATATCCGAAGTCACTACTTTATCCCCAGACCTATAAACAATGGGTCTCAATTCGGGAGGAAGAACCGGTAATAAGCACAAAACCATCCATTCTGGTTCTACATTTGTTTGAATAAAATGTTTCGCCAATTGCATGCGTCTAATCAAAAAAACTTTTCTTATTCGTCTTTTTCTATCTTCCCATTCATCTCCACTATACCCCTCGTCTTCTAATTCCTTCCATTCGACCAAGGAATTCTCTATAATAATTCGCAAATCCAAATCTGCTAATTGTTCTCTAATAGCACCTGCTCCTGTCGCAATTTCCCGATTTCGAAATGTTGCAAAGCCTGGGGTAGAAAAAAAGGGAGAAATGCTGTGGTTACAGGATGAAATTTCATCTTCGAATAAACCTCGTAATCGTAAGAAAGTGGGTTTTTTAGCGCTGGGCCTAGCAAAAGAGAAATCGCCGTATACTAGGCCCTCCAATTTCTTAAGGGGTTTATCTAAAAGGTTCGCGATATAACTAGGAAGACCTTTCAAATACCACACATGAGTCACGGGACATGCGAGTTTGATGTATCCCATTTGATATCTTCGTATCCGAGAATCAACAAATTCTACCCCGCATTTTTGGCAAAATCTTTCGTCTTCGTTTTCAGCTACGCTCGCTCGAGAATTTCCACAAGCACAAATTCTGCTTTTTATGGGTCCAAAGATTCTTTCGCAAAACAATCCATCTTTTTCTGGTTTATCGGTTTTATAATGAAAAGTAGAGGGCCTTGTGACTTCGCCAACGACTTCCCCATTAGGTAGGTTTTTGTTAGCCCAAGCCTTTATTTGTTGAGGGGAAACGAGTCCAATTTGGAGTTGTTGATGTTTATATTGGTCAATCATAAAATAGAAATAAGAAAAGAATTTATATTTATTCCGATCAAACTTCCTCCCTATTAACCTGGAAGTTCTTCTCAGATACAAGGAAATGATTCAGTTCTAGAGCCAAAGATCGTAGTTCTCGAACGAGCACTCGAAAAGATTCTGGAGGATCCTCGTGATTAGGTACTCTTTTTCCCCAGATCGTAGCATTAAGTATTCCTTGGCGAGCTATAAGATGATCAGATTTATAAGTAAGTATCTCTTGTAAAATATGAGCAACACCAAATCCTTCTAAAGCCCAAACTTCCATTTCTCCTACTCGTTGTCCCCCTTGCTTGGCTCTTCCTCTAACGGGTTGTTGTGTAACAAGTGAGTAGGGCCCAGTAGAACGTCCATGGATTTTCTCATCAACTTGATGAATTAATTTTAAGATATAGGACTTCCCTATTAGAACAGGTTGTTCGAAGGGGTCTCCTGTTCTTCCATCAAATATTCTACTTTTTCCCGGGTACTCGGGTTCAAATACCCATGGATTTTTTGTTTGTTTACTGGCTTCATATAATTCTGAAAACACAAGTTTTCTTGAAGCCTCTTGCTCATATCTCTCATCAAAGGGTGCTATTCTATAATGTTTCTTTAGCAGATCCCCTGCTAATCCGAGCGAGCTTTCAAATATTTGTCCCACATTCATTCGTGAGGGTACTCCTAAGGGATTGAAGACCATATCAACAGGTGTTCCATCTTGCAAATAGGGCATATCTTGCCTAGGCAAAATTTTGGAAATGATCCCCTTATTCCCGTGTCTTCCGGCTACTTTATCCCCAACTTTGATTTCACGTTTCTGTAAAATATATACACGAACCATTATGTCTAGGGGGTCCCTCTGGATCCATTTCACATCGATAACGCGCCCTCTTCCACCTATAGGTAGTTTGAGAGAAGTTTCTTTTGAAGTGGATACCTCAAGACCAAATATGGCCCGTAATAATCCAGCTTCCGCGATATACGACGATTCGCTCGCTATCTGAGGCGTTAATTTACCTACTAAAATATCGCCAGTTTCTACCCAGGATCCCAACCTAACAACTCCATTTCTGTCCAAATTGCGGAGTAAATGTTCTTCTAGATGTGGTATTTCTTTAGTGATTTTTTCAGCGGAGCCTTGGCTTGTCGTATCCGTCTGAATTTCATATTTTCGGATGTGAAAAGAAGTATAAATATCCTCATATACCAAACGTTCGCTAATTAGTACTGCGTCTTCAAAATTGTAACCTTCCCATGGCATATAAGCTACTAATACGTTTTTTCCTAAAGCAAGTTCCCCACCAACTGTAGCAGCTCCCTCTGCTAAAATTTGTCCTTTTTTAATGGATTTACCCCATGGAACCCGAGGTTTTTGGTGCATACAAGTATTTTTGTTAGAGCGCCGATGGGTAACTAAAGGAATACTTATAGTCTTCCCACTACTTGATAAAAGGATCTTGTGACTATCAGTAGAAATGATCTTTCCCTCGCGTTCGGCTATAACGGAAACCCTCGAATCTAGAGCTGTTTGACGTTCCAATCCAGTTCCAACAATGCACTTCTCGGACCGAGAAAGCGGAACTGCTTGGCGCTGCATATTAGAACTCATTAAAGCCCGATTCGCATCATTATGCTCAATAAAAGGAATGAGAGAACCTCCAATAGAAAAATATTGGAAAGGAAAAATACTTCTAACATGAATCTGTTCCCATGCAATAGTCAGGAATTCTTGACGGTATCTAGCTGGAACAACCTGTTCTTCCTGAATACCCTGATTCAAAGACAAAGAATTTCCTGCTGCTATCATATAATATTCATCTCTATTTGGTGATAAATAAACCACCTGTTTCTCTTTTTTTTCTTTTGCTTTCTCAGATATTTCATAAAATGGACTCTCTATGGATCCCCACCAGTGATCAATTCTCGCATGAATAGCTAAGGATCCAGTAAGTCCAACATTGATTCCTTCGGACGTGTCAATTGGACAAATACGCCCATAGTGACTCGGGTGAATATCTCGGCTCCGAAAACTTGCAGTCCTCCCCGTCAATCCTCCAGGACCCAAACAACTCACTTTTCGCCCATGAACAGTTTGTGTCAATGGATTAGTTTGATCAAAAACTTGAGATAAGGGGTATGTGCCAAAAAAGGTCTCATAAGTAGTTATTAATAAAATCGAAGTTGAAGTTGGAGTTACCAAAGTTTGTGGAGTCGGTTTCGATTGACGTATGAATACTCTACGGATAGTTTTTTGAACCGCATGTTGTAAACGATCAAGAGCCAGTCCGAATTGATCTTGTAACAGATCCGCAACCGAACGAATACGTTTATTTTTCAAGTGATTCATATCGTCATCGTCAAGTATACCCGTTCCAAATTTCATTCCAATCAAATGATCCGTAGCGGCCAATACATCTCGTGGTAACAAGAATGTATTGTTCTGAGGTATATCAAGATTCAGTCTCCGATTCATATTTCGTCGACCAATCCTTCCTAATTCACATTTTTGTTGAAAAAATTTCTTTTGTAATTCCTCACATAAGGACTCCGAAAATACCAGGTCCCCACCTACACAAGCAAATTGTTGATAAAACTCCAAAATAGCTTTTTCTTTTGACTCAATCCTCTTCTTCTCCTTAGCATTCGGGAAAGACAAGAGAATTTCAGGGTAGGAAACATTATCTAGAATTTCTCTTAGATTCGAACCCATAGCTGATGATAGAACTAGAATAGATATCTTTTGTTTTCTACTTACGCGAGCCCATATCCTTTCTTTTTTATCAATTGCTAATTCCGATCTTCCTCCCCAATCTGATATTATAGTCCCGGTGTAGATAGAAATTCCCTTATGGTCTAATTCCGAGCGGTAGTAAATACCAGGACTTAGCAATATTTGATTGATCACAATTCGGTATATTCCATTTATTATAAAGGTTCCTAAGGAATTCATTATAGGAATGTTTCCAATAGAAATGGTTTGTTTTTGCACATCGAAACCAAAAATTAATCTCGCAGATACATATAATTCGGAAGAATAGGTGAGTGATTCATACACAGCATCCCTTTCTTTTATTGAGGGTTCTAGCAATTGATATCCTTTCGCAAATAATTGAAATGCAATTTCGTGATCTGGATCTTTAATTGTTGGAAACTTCTCAAGTTCTTCTGCCAAGCCTTGATTAATGAACCTAAAAAATCCCTCGAATTGGATCTGACTAAATCCGGGTATTGTGGACATTCCCTCATTTCCATTCCGGAGCATCTTAATCTTAAGTTTCCTTTTTATCGAAGAAAAATTCCATTATCAGCTCACTCTTCATCAATCCCTATGGATCGATCTAGCAATCATGGAATCTATATTCTGTTTACTGAATCACATGAAATTCTAGGGAACTCCACATACGTATTTCATATATGTATTTCATACATATGAATAGAGACAATTTCGAGGAAAGTTCGAATTTGCCAGGGGTACAAATCGAATGAAAATGAATTGATAAAACATTCCTAGAAAAAAATTCTGCCACTTAATGATATTCTAATCAGATTGGATGGCAAAGATTTCTCATTTTCTCTCCTTTCTATGAATGGGATAAAGCCATAATATAATAATTTATAAGCACTAGAAAGTTTGACTTTAGTTCGATTTAGAATAGCACGCTTAGTTTAATTTCAAAAAAGAATTTGAGGGTTCTTTTTTGTTTCGTAGTAGTAGAATTGCTAGAAAATATAGGATTTCATTGTAGAATCCTAAAATAAAGTAAGTCCTTTTTTTTAAGTACATGCCAATCTAGTTATCCACCTCTCCACATATCCCTGCTTTTATCGTAATTTCACTTGGGTGGGCCAAGATGGTCAGGTCATACTCTATATCAGAGCAAATTTCCTTTTTTTATTCAAGATATTTAATGCAATGAAAAATTAAAGCACGATTCCCCATAGAGATATGTACATAAGGGGGATCCATGGATAATAATGCTGTTATGGATAATAATGCTGTTCGGACCTGGAGTTTACCTATACACGGATTAGGCATAAACCCATTCTATTTTATTATGCCATTAAAAGGAAGGGGGGGAGAGAATACTGATTTAAGAGTCGTTCACTACTGCAATTCAAAAAAAAGTAGAATTCTAGTTAATGGTTCCAATTTGTTCTGAATTTTGCAGCCTGTGACTGGAAATCCACTTTTTCTCCTTTTTCATCTCAATAGAAAGAAAAGGGAAGTTTTCTAGTGTTAGCAATGTGTGTTTTAAGATAGAATCCATGGAGGAGAATAATCGAAACTGGATCCAAAAAAAGCAGGAATAGATTTTTGGAAAAATATTGGAAAAAAGTAAGTAGAATTAGATTCAAGATAAAAGAAAGGGGGTTTTAGTAAGAAAACGTGGATGAATACTTGCTCTTTTCTCGATTTTAGATCGGATTTTTTGGCGGCATGGCCAAGCGGTAAGGCAGGGGACTGCAAATCCTTTATCCCCAGTTCAAATCTGGGTGCCGCCTGATCAATAAAATACTTAGGCTTATAGTACTGATCGAACTCGACAAATTCGTACCCCGCATAAGCTGGGGCAAGAGAATAACTAGGCCTGGCGATACTGGATTTTGAGAATCCATAGTTCTATTAGGGTTTGTTTTGTCGGTAGTGGCCCAAACAGCTACCAATAGGGATGAGGTAGCGTTTACTTATTCTTTTATTAATTTGAATTGATTCTTAATTGATTCGAGAATTTAAAACTACGAGGCTAAGATGTCAGAAATCTTGATATTCAAAGGGCTCCTAAGGGGCATTCTTTTTTTTTTCAATCTAAGATTGAAGAAGGGACTCCACGAAGGAATATCAAGACTTCCTAATTATTATACATTTTATTTATCGTACATCTTATGCTACCTACATACACTAAAGTAAGGGCTACTGATTCCGTCGAGAATCAGATTGAATAGGCTGATCAAAAATCAATTTCGGAGTTGTGGATAAAGTCTCCTCATTCTTTCATAGAATGATAGAAAGCGGGGCTGTAGGGTTTAGGTTAAAAATAAACATAGGCAAGGTAGGTATCCAATAAATATTTATCTATCCTAATTTTATGGTATATTCTGACGTCCTTTGCTTATAAAAAAAAGGTAACAAAAGGAAGAAAAAATCTTTCTATTCCCGCGTCTTCCATTCAGGACATCATCCCCGTACTCTTTTTTAAGGAAAAGGGCTATGTATCGTATTTATACTTAATGCTCTCCAATTCTACCAGAAATCCTATAAGAATTTGTTAGGAGTAAACTCCTTGAACTGATTCATCCATAGCCTTAGGGCAGAATCCCTTTTTGACTCTGTACCCTTGATTCCACTATGATTATTGATCAATAGTAGAATAATTTCTTCATAGAAATAGGAGACATAATTTACATGGATATAGTAAGTCTCGCTTGGGCTGCTTTAATGGTAGTCTTTACATTTTCTCTTTCACTAGTAGTATGGGGGAGGAGTGGACTCTAGGGATACTACTAATTGATTGAGTAGTCGAATTGTTGTATCAACTCTTTTCTTTAATTGATCCTTTTGCATTAATCATTTTGCCAAACTTTATTCTTTCTTTCTTTAGTTTTGTTTCACTCCTGTAAGAAACTCTTGTAAGAAGGAGTCGTTCTATTCTACTCTATAGAAATAGAAAGAGCGATTACAGCAATTCATAATTTCTACTAGAAGTGACGAATGGTTAAAAAAGTTCTATACATAAGAAAATTAGACTTTCTTCCACGGAGCTATTCACAACATATCGCACACTTTCCATTTGTTTTATACTCTTTTCTTATTCTTAGAAAAATTTTTATGCTCTTTTGAAGCATCTCGCCGCATGTTTAAGCATGAAAGATTCGCTGATTTTGACTTTTACTTTTTTTCTTTTACTATAGTCTATTCTCATATTATTTTTCTCTCCCTCCATGGATTCTTTCGTGAAGAATTGTCTTCGATTTTTTTATTTTGACTTGATTGAAATTAAGTGGATGCAGTGAAAAAAGAAATTGAATTAGAATACTATTTCAATCTACTAATCTATTCTATGTAGATTCAAGATAATATAATAGAAAGACTCTAAAGTGTGGTAGAAAAAACTATATGTAGTTCTTTCTACCACACTTTATGATTCCAACCAGATCCTTTCATTTAAGACTTGGATTTTTATTTTATTTAATCCCTTTTTCATTTCTTCAATGATTAATTGGAATTCCAATTAATCATTTTGGCTGACTGTTTTTACATAAATAATAAGTAAAAAGGCAGTAGGAACTAGAATGAACAGTGCAGTAGCAATAAATGCGAGAATATTGACTTCCATAACCTCTTTTTTTTTCGCAATAACTCGGGATGTAATCCCATGGAGAGGAAAAAGGGGTATCCTGTAAATTCAAGGGGAGGACTTGCATTCTGATAATACTGAATCAATTCAATATTATGAATATCGGATCTATCAAATCAATTCATGGTTGAGAGTGGAATAGTATAACATAGGAAGATCCCTTATCCATACTAAGACCAAAATTGGTTTTTTGATTGGATTAGGAATTCTCTCTTTTTTTCATCCTTTTCTACTTTTTCTTTTCTATATCTATAACCCACGATCTTTCTTATCTTATCCAATTTCCCTTCCTTTTTCTTATAGTTATACATACAATTATGTATGTATGTATTATATGACCGACTTTCTATGGGTCACATAGACATACAAATAAGCAGTAGAAGTAGAAGTGAGATGGAGAAAAGAGGGCTTAAATAAAAAAAATCGAATATTTTAAATTTAGGAAAAAGGGCGTTTGCTTTGCTTGGTTTTTCTTTTATTTTATTAGGTTACTATCAATATCCACTTTTTGGGTCTAAAGATGAGAGCGGATCCATAAAAAAGGAGTCCGCAAATGGAATGAGAATGAGATAGATTCTTTCCAATTAGTCATTGAACATACACAAACAAAGTTGGAACTACAAAATGGAAGGGGCCTGGTTTAACCCAAAAAGTACTAATTATATTAAATTCACTGTCTAAGAATAAACGAATACAATTTATGTATGGATTCCAATAAAATACCGGTACTCTATTCCATAATCCATAAGAGTCGAATAGGAAGTTAAGATGAGGATGGTATCATCATAAGGATAGAGTAATATCCTAAATTATACTAATCCACGTATGATATGTATGTCTTTCTTTATCAACCGGGAGTAGTGAAAAAAGAAATTCCTATAGGCCTTCCCTCCCTCTTTAATGAAAAATGCGAAATCAAAAAAGTGAAGTAAGGATGCCCCATAGGTATTTGATCTTGTCTCCTGCCCCCTTTTTTTGATGGAAATTTTTTATGGAAAAAGGAAAGATGAATTTACCCATTCATTGAACCCTAGTTCGGGACTGACGGGGCTCGAACCCGCAGCTTCCGCCTTGACAGGGCGGTGCTCTGACCAATTGAACTACAATCCCCGCGGGGTGTATGGCATACCTATACCTATTTTTAAATAGAACCATAAGAAGATTCGATTCGTCTGTCGTACTCTAAGAAATAGACGAATCATATACTACATACCCATATATCGTATGTGGGTATAGTGAGAGTGACATAACTAGTATGTCGCGATTTTTTATCGCTTAAAATGGATGATAATCCACCTTTCAATAAGAAAAACTCTTTTGTTTGTAAAAAAGGAATGAGAGAAATATGGATTAGAAAGAAATTTCCCCCTTTCTCTTTATCCTTTATTTCTATGGATCAGACATTTTTTTTTATGGAAGAAAAAAAATGGATTTAGTTCATATTCACGAAGCCCTAGATTTTTGGGCCGAGCTGGATTTGAACCAGCGTAGACATATCGTCAACGAATTTACAGTCCGTCCCCATTAACCGCTCGGGCATCGACCCAGGAAGAATTTATTCTAGGGTTTTTGATAATCTATGATTAACCTCCTTTCATAATACTCCCTACCCCCAGGGGAAGTCGAATCCCCGCTGCCTCCTTGAAAGAGAGATGTCCTGAACCACTAGACGATAGGGGCATCACTAAACGATAGGGCCATATACAACCGCTCGTCATTATACTATAATGATAGTATGAGCAGTTTTTTAGAATTGTCAATATACTCGAAGAGTATAACTAGATCCAAAGCAAAGAGTCTTTCCTACTTTTCTGTTATGCTTTCTTAGGATTTTTTTTAGTTGATGGTTAGGTTAATTCACGGATCATCTCCTACTTTTTAGGGAAATTCATTTAAAGGGTATAGAATAAGAATAGATTAATAAAAGGGATTCTAGATTAGTTCAGTACAGGTAGTGATTTGATTGATCTAACAGGAAAAAGAGTCCAATTTGATTTCTTTTTTGCAATTTACACTCCGTGCTTCATTTAGTGTTCAGACCAAAAATGCATGCATCCCACACTAAGTCATAAAATTCAAGAAAAAAATGGAGAAATTTTCAAAAACAAAGAAAAAAAGGTGAATAAATAATAAATAAGGTGAATAAATAATAAATTTAGTAGAAAAGTACTTTATCGGATTCGAACCGATGACTTACGTCTTACCATGGCATTACTCTACCACCAAATTAAAAAGCCCTTTATCGGATTTGAACCGATGACTTATGCCTTACCATGGCATTACTCTACCACTGAGTTAAAAGGGCTTTTTATTCAATTCCAAAATTAGCCACTTTGATTTCCCATTATGGGTCTACTGCATAATGTACATAATATATGTACATATAGAGATATATGTAGAGATTATATATGTATATATCGAGATCGAGATATAGAAGTTTATTCATGGCAAGGTTCAAAATCTTGAGAAAATCAAGAAAAATAAGAAAATCTTTCATATTCTCTCTTATCACTTGCACAAAGTAGAGGTTTTTTTTTATTTTATTATATAAAAAAATACGTATAATAAAATACGTGAAGAGAGGGTTGACACAATAAAAAATTATTAATATAATTATTAGTATAGTAGTATCCAATATACTTGAAGAGGGTAAGTTCATAGGTATGTAAACACGATCTCGGACGACTCACTAAACCAAAGCACGAAAGTTAGATTGTTTATAGGAGGTGAACAAATATGAATCAATTTTTGAATATGAATCGATTTTTGAATCGGATAATACAAAAGGCCAAAAAAAAGGCCAAAGGGGCAATAAGAGCTGCTGTCAAAAAAATGGTATACTTTTTCTTTTTTATCTTTAGGCTATTGACTTTTCACGTGCTCAGAACGTTCTGCAGAATTAGGGACTTTTTTCTTCTATTGGCTGATCTTATGATGAGAATTTTCTCCATTTATGTTTTATTTCCTTTAATTGTAATTGGGTGGGGTATAAAGGAATTCGCGCTCTTAATATACCCATATGGCTGGTTAGTAATTTTCAGTGAGATACTTCTTATCTGTTTTGGTGAGAGATTGCAACTATTTTTAACAGGCATCTCTTGGAAAAACCTTCGAGTTCAAAACTTTTCCATTTTTCTTAAAAAGTTTTGGACGGATTTGTTGAAGCGATTTTTAACAGGTACCCCTTGGAAAGGGGGTACTTGAATATTCTCCAAGGATTCTAGTTGGTGCATTTTGAACAAACTATGTTAGAGTTTTAGCAACAATTTGCTTGTAAAAAGTGGGCAGTAGAATTTATATTGCAGAGTAGAAAAATTATTCTACTGCCTGCCCAACAAAAAATAATAAACCATACCCTACATACCTAACTCCTCCCGGCTATGGGTTTTCTGTTTCCGAAGACTAGGAAAAAAGGAGGATTCTGTAACCCTAAGGGTTCGATGGTATATGGATATGAAAAATATAAGATTTCCGATCCTAGCGGGAAAAGGAAGGGAACAGATACCCAATATGATTCTTGAGAGGAACATTTGGTAATGGTCTTGGTCCTCTATGCTTTTTTTATGTGTTCTTAGTTCTATTCATCTTCTTTGATTCTTTTAAACAAGAATCTAATAAACTAGAATTGAGTGGAAAAGAGGGGAGGAAATTAGTAAATGGAGAGGATCGACTAACCAGAGACATTTAGGATCTTCTTTACATCAGGTAAATCCTGACCAAAATTTCTCAGGTAAGGATTTACCTGACGTAATCAGGTAAATCCGTCGGGTCCTGTCCGCCTTTCTCTTTAAGTTACGACTCTTTGTTTCTTGCTTCTCTCAAGCCATAGGGAAAGTCTATGATGAATTTTTGAAATTCATCTCACTCTTTCTCTAGGGCTCGGACTTCATGATAAGTGGGGGAAGAAAACATCTTCCCCAATTTCTTTGTTCAGAATTGAACAAAAAGGAAAAGGAAGAAAGGGATTTATGGGGGCAGTGCTGCCCCCTATATCTCCTAGTGTATATTGTAGGAATAATCAAACTATTCCTTACAGCAGTCTGGCACACTTACGTCCTCGCAAAGCAAATAATGATCATTGTAGTCGTAACCATAGAATAAGAATACGACCCTAATCGAAATGCATACATTAGGTTCATACGCTATTGGGATGGTAAGAAGATATGTATTTTACAGACCAGAGAGGCTATCTAAACCCTAAAATAAAGGCCCGCGATCGAAGTACCAATCGCTCACTGTCATGAACCTTCTCCATTTGATTCAATAAGGGGGAATTAGCCTCCTTCTCGAATGGCTACCCTTGACAAAGGGTAGCGTTGGTATCATAATCTACATGTAGCGGGTATAGTTTAGTGGTAAAAGTGTGATTCGTTCTATTAATAACTGAATTTGAAATGATATACTTAAGGTGTCCTTAAGTTTTTTATATTCCGATGAAAACTTTAGTTCTTATAAAGGATTTAATCCTTTTCCTCTCAATAGCATATTGAGGAAGAATATACATTCTCGCGATTTGTATCCAAAGACTAATGGAAATTGCATCCAAAATACAAATTGGATTATGAGTACAGAGTCGCGAAGCATAATTTTGCATTGGATTAAGTATTCCCATTTTTTAAATATGAGTAAAGGATCTATGGATGAAGATACAAAAAAGTTTATTTCCAATCGTAACTAAATCTTCTTTTGTTAAAAAAGGAAATGGAAGCCAAATAGCTAAAAAACGGTAGTTTTGGTTTACTAGAACCATCAGCATATTGTTTCAGCTCGGTGGAAACCCAATTCTTTTCCTCAGGATCTCTTGAATAAAATTAGGGAACGAAGTAAGTAGATTAGATAGATTTAGTATAATTTCTATTTCCTACTCTATAGGGATCATCTAGAAAGCGGAGAGCTTTGGTTCCATTCAGATAGAAAAGCTGACATAGATGTTAAGTGGTGAGAATATCCATAAAGGAGCCGAATGAAATCCAAATTTCATGTTCGGTTTTGAATTAGAGACGTTAAAAATAATCAACCAACGTCGACTATAACCCCTAGCCTTCCAAGCTAACGATGCGGGTTCGATTCCCGCTACCCGCTCCATTCTGTATAAAAGGACTATTCTATCTGTCTAGACATGGTAGAGGCCTGTATTCAACCTTTTTCGTCCACCAGTTTCCGGCCCTCCAGAGCGGAGTAGAGCAGTTTGGTAGCTCACGAGGCTCATAACCTTGAGGTCACGGGTTCGATTCCCGTCTCCGCACTTAGCTGTCTGTATAAAAGGACTATTCTATTTGTATGGATATGGTAGAGGGCTGGGCGGTATCCAACCCTTTTTTATTCATTAGTTCCCGGCCCTAGAGGGCCAAATTGAGCAGTTTACAAAGTCACTTGCCCCTACAAGAAGAACTCTCAAGGCTCCTTCCTACCCTGCAGAAAAGAAAAATGAAATGAAAGAAAGGCACAGTCTACCTCCCTTCCCTTTAAAAGCAGTTTGCCAGTTGTTCGTCTCGGTGAATCCCTGATTTAGGGAGTCCTGTTGGCGAGTTCGATTCCCGCCGCCGGAGCCCCCTTTTTTTTGAGTGGGGTGCAAAGGAAGGGTAAGATAGTAAGGGATACGGTATTAGACTAACACCTACTTAATTTAATATAAGTAGTTAAGTAGTCAACTAGACGAAATTTTTTATCATAGTACCTTACTAAATTAAGCTGGCGAGCGGCGGGAATCGAACCCGTATCTTCTCCTT